CCAAAAATGGACAAGATAAGATTTCCATTTATTCATCAAAAGAGGCGTATCCTTTGAAACCAGAATTGATTTTCCTTGATACCTAACATAATGCATGAAAGGGTCTGTAAATAACCATAAACTAACCTGAAAATCCTCCGCAACGACTTCTACAAGTCGTTCTTTTTTTCCGTAGAAATATATTCGTTCAAGAAAGACTCCAAAAGATGTTGATCCCAAATGAGAAGATTGCTTACGGAGAAAGGCCAAAATGGATTCGTATTCATATACATGTGAATTATATAATAAGAAAAACAATCTTTGATTTCTTTTTGGTGAAAAATCCAAACAGGGTTTCTTTGTAGCAATAAGAGTATTCCAACTCCAATACTTGTGGAAAAAGAATCGTAATAAATGCAAGGAAGAGGCATCTTTTACCCAATAACGAAGGGTTTGAACCAGAATTTCCAGATGGACGGCGTGGGGTATTAGTATATCTAATACAGAATTCAAATGTGAAAAATTGTTCTCTAAGAAAGGAAATAGTGAATGAATTGATCGTAAATTATGAGATTTGAATATCCTTTTCCCCTCTTGAAAAGATATTAATCTAATATCAAATGGAATTTCCACAATAAATGCAAACCCTTCTGATACGGTTTGAGGATAGAAATTCTTGTTGCAACCAAAAACTCGATTTTGATTAGAATCATTAGCAAAAATAATAAAATGATTTTGTTGATACATTCGAGTAATTAAACGTTTCACAATTAGGAAACTGGATTTTTTGTCATAACCTGGATTTTCCAACAAACTAGATCGGTTTAAACTATGATCATGAGCAAGTCCATAAACATACTCCTGAAAGATAAGTGGATATAAAAAGCCGTGTTGTTGAGATCTATCAAGCTGTAAATATCTTTGGATTTTCTCCATTTAATTTAATTTAATATTCGATTTGAACCAAAGGTAGAAGATTTGGGAATTCTCAAATGATACATAGTGCGAGACAGTCAAAAACAAAGTATTCTAGTAAGAATAGATACCTCGGGGACGGGGGGGGAAACGTATCAACAGATTCTCTATCCTCTCTTTTTCCATTTTGAGTCTTATAAGATAGCAAGATGATTAGAAATCTTTTATTTTTTTCAAACGAATCGCTCTTTTGATTTCGGAAAAACTTTCTTTATCAATATACTGTTTCTTCGACACACATATCCCCCTTTCATAATGGAGAATTGGAATAGTTAGGATTAATTCAAAAAATAGCGAATTCACTCATGGGGGAGAAACCCTTCCTGGAGTGGGCACTAATATATTTTTAACGTCTAATTAGATCAGGAAATAATTCAAATTCAAAACAGAAGCTCGTTACTTTTTTTTTTCCTATAATTAATTGAAGCCGAAGGGCCCTATCCATTTATTCATTCAACCCAACTTTAGTTTTTCCGTTCCAAGAATTCGAACCAGGTTTTTGTTTTGTACTGATCCGGTAAGAATGAAACACTCTCTCTCAATCCGACATGCTATTTTTTCCATTCATTCCCTTTCAAGATCAGTCGTGGTCTTCCAAACTTTACCGATGGTATGGACGAATCCCTTGCTTCATCTAAATATGTAAAAGATCCTAGTCGCACTTAAAAGCCGAGTACTCTACCGTTGAGTTAGCAACCCGAAAAAAGAAATATAAATAAATAAAAAAATTCAAATAGACAAATAGATATAACAAAAATAAAAAAGAGGTCTATAGATACAATCAGAATGAAAATAAACTCAACAAAGAGATTAGACGAGGAAATCAAAAAAAAAACGATTTTCTATATGGATTCGGAATATAAAAATGAAATAAATAAGATCAAATGAAAATACAAGAAATTATCAGATAAACTTAGCTAAAAAGAAAAGGAAAACAAAAATTTAGATAAATGTCAAAATGTCCCCGTTGTTATCTACTTTTTTTCAATTAATTATTAATTTATTAATTAAAAAACCTCGTATATCAAAGAAACCGTGGTTTGAATGAAGTAAAAGAAAAAACCAAACAAACCTATGGGACGGAAATAAATAGATCCACTTCACTTATCCCAATGAATTATATTTGTTCGATATACTATTGTCAATATAAATGTTGTGAAAAGAATCTTCTGAAAAAAAACAAAAAAAACTCAATTGACATAGTTAAAATAAAGACTTATCAAATTGTAAATTGTGTTGTATTGACACTGCATATCTAATTCTATTCTACATAGATACACAATAGATACACAAAGGGGGGATGCGGAAATAAAAGAAATAAGTGAAGAAGTGGAAAATTACCAGAATTCTTTAATCCACACTAATCAAAAATGTAAAAAATGTATTAACTAAGTAGAATAAGGAAACTTGACCCCCTTCTTTTTTTTGGTATAAGGTTTTGTCGTTATAGAATATGGGAAAGCAATGATAAATAGAAAGAGATAAAGGGGGGGTAAATAAAAAAGAGTAGAGAAAGATTATACAAAGTTATATACAAGTCACTACCCCCCCCCTTGTTTATATTTATTTATATTTCCTTAATTGAATTTCCTTTGATTAGGGCGAAGTTCCTTAAAATCCCACGCCTTTTTAAAAATATCCTGAACAGTTTCTGTAAGTTGAGCACCCCTTTCAAGGAAATATAGAATAGCAGGAACGTTTAAATAAGTTTGATTCTTTATCGGATCATAAAAACCCACTTTCTGAAGATCTTTTCCTTCTCTTCGGGATCGAACATCAATTGCAACGATTCGATAGACAGCTCATTGAGATAGATGTAGATGAACAATACCCCTCCTAGAAACGTATAGGAAGTTTTCTCCTCGTACGGCTCGAGAAACAATAATTTGATCTGAAGTTTTATCTATATATGATATGAAATTTTTTTATCTATGTATATAAACAAAAGGATCCATAAAATCATCAACATCAAATCAATTATACTATGATTTAAATCTTTTTTCTTCTTCGTTCCTGAAAATGAAAAAGAAATCATTCGTACTCCTAACTCAAGTTAAATAACTCTTAAATAGCTCAAAGAAAAATCGTTAAGCAATTTCATTTATTGAGCGGTCTTTACACCCCCCCGTTTCGTTTGTCTCTCGTTTAAAAAAAATAGATTTGAATTCTTAAGTCTGGCCCGGCTATTGAGACGGTGTTTCCTTGTTTTGGGATCCTTTATCAATCATTAGGTTTAGACATTACTTCGGTGCTTCTTAATCCTCTCAAAACGGTAGCAACATACCCCTTATTTTGGATTTCCTTCTATCAAAGAATCTTACGGACGATTGATTCCCGAAGTGATACACTTTGGATCGAAAAAGTTTGATAAATTCCAACAAATTTTCCTTTTGAATGGGAGATTTGCTCGAATGGGATTCTTCCGATTTTTATATCGAAGATATATTCACGAAGTTGTTCGAATTTATTGATTTGCATTAACCCTAGATTCTTGCTCCGAGAAATGAAGTAGGACTTTCTATTTCTACTCGAGCTCCATCATGGACTATTTCCATTACCAAATGATGTCGAGGCAAGAGCACCTTCACTTCTATAGAAATAGAAAAGGGTGGATAGAAGAAAGAATCTACAATGGATCATTCCCTTCAAGTCGCACGTTGCTTTCTACCACATCGTTTCAAACGAAGTTTTAGCATAACATTCCTCTTAATTTGGGACCGGTATGGAATTGATTCAATTTGGAATCATGAATAGTCATTGGTTCAATTAGTGTGTAGACGTCCCAATCTATATTCTTTTCTTCTATATAGATATAGATCGGTAAATATTTTTCAGAAGAAGTTTTCGCAAGACCTCTTAATTTCTTTAATTTTCATTTTTAATTCTTAAATATAAACAATATAAATAAAATATATAAATTATAAATAAAGAACTAGAAATAAAGAATCTGTTCTTTTTGAATCTCTATCTTCAAGTATTAAAAATTCCACTTAATTTCTTTTTCTTAAGGAATCATTAAAAATATTCATAATGAAAAAAAGGTTCCTATCATTATTTGATTTGAATTTAAAGAAAATTGACAATCAATAAGGGCCACATTTGATCATCAGAGAAAAGAAATAAGTACAAGTCGTTCTTTTTAATAGTAATTGAATAAAAACTAGATTCAACAAAAAATAGGAAAGAGAGGGGTTTTCATATCTATCAAATTGACTGAACAACTGCCCTGTGACCATTCTAAATTCTAAATAGTCTATATTCAAAATTTCAACTTGAAGGAATCACAAATCTTTTTGACAAAATGGAAAGACTTTTGTTATTGAAATCGAACCATAAATACATATATGATAAACTTTTACTCATTTTTTTATATGGATTATGGATTTTGTTTAATATGTAGTTTGTTTAACCGGAGATTCAGTAACACTTTTTTTGAATTAAAATTCTAAGAATCCATGTTCCTCCCTTACCTGTATCCTAAATAGATTAAATTACACCTGTGTGTCATTTTAACTAGATTGGGTTCAGTTTGGGAAAAAGAGTAGAATTCATAAAAGATAAAAATCAGAAGAAATAAACGCATTCCACCTAAAATTCGACTTTAAACAGAATTTTCGTTTTTGTATTCTAACATATTTTTCTATTCTAACATAATGGGATATCCTCTGGGACGGAAGGATTCGAACCTCCGAATAGCGGGACCAAAACCCGTTGCCTTACCGCTTGGCCACGCCCCATTTCGATTTTTATTCAACACTAATAAATAATTAAAGTGTAATATTTGTAGTAGTTATTTGTCAACTCCAATCTAAATATCTAGAGAATAAGTTAGATTGTTACTAGCATTTTGATAGGTGTGGATCTAGAATTCAACTTCATTTATTGATCATTAGATATAATTCAATTAAGATATTGTATGAAAGTATGATTTCTTCTATTCTCTTTTGAGAATTGGAGGATTTTTGATTGGGTGGGTTCAAAAGAAGAATTTTTTTGTCTATCTTCATTTTTCCCCTTTTCCTTATATCAATATCAATAACTCAATCAAAATGCAAATATCTTCAAGAATAAAATGTCTGTTATGCTTAATATCTTTAGTTTGATCTGTATCTGTCTTAATTCTGCCCTTTATTCAAGTAGTTTTTTCTTCGGAAAATTGCCCGAAGCCTATGCTTTTTTGAATCCAATTGTAGATGTTATGCCAGTCATACCTGTCTTCTTTTTTCTCTTAGCTTTTGTTTGGCAAGCTGCTGTAAGTTTTCGATGAGATCTTTAATTTAATAATCTCCTAGAAAATTCATGATTTATTCGAGAAAAATTATAACAATTGTTAAGATCAGATAAGTTTTAGAGTCTGAACCCCCGATTCAAATATTGAAATTCTTTGATAGTCAAGATAAATTCGTCTTACCTCGTTTTCTTCTTCTCATTTTTGACCCCTTTTCAGTAAAAGCCCTAACAAATCCTATGAAATTAATATTCATTAGGGTCTTGCGGACTATTTAACTGTGAATATGAAAGAAATTTTGGTTAATGAAAAGCTTTTATGCCAAATGCATTTTTGAAAATTCTTTTCGATTTTTAGAAAGAACCTCGTTTCTTGGTATCCAAATAGCATATGAGGTAGAAAATGGAGGATCTATTCTCTTTTTTTTTTCCAAAAAATTATCTTGGAGATTGTGTAATGCTTACTCTCAAACTCTTCGTTTACACGGTAGTGATATTTTTTGTCTCTCTCTTCATCTTTGGATTCTTATCGAATGATCCCGGACGTAATCCTGGGCGTGAAGAATAAAAAGGGAGTTCTCTTTTACATTTTCTTAGGATTTTATGGTTAACTAAGAACAAAGTATTTGCAAAATTTGAAAAAAAAAATCAAGTCATCAATGGAAACGGAAAGAGAGGGATTCGAACCCTCGGTACGAATAACTCATACAACGGATTAGCAATCCGCCGCTTTAGTCCACTCAGCCATCTCTCCGAATTCAAATTAAAAATTATTACTATGTTAGATTACACATAAAGGAAGAAGTATTTCTTTCTCTCTAGTATTATATAAATATGGAATAAATATGTACAACTTTTTTCAACAATTTCATTACGATAAATAACATAACATATAAGGGCCCGAAAGCGCCAACAATATAAAAAGAAAACTAAAGAAGACCCCAAAGCCCCTTGCGTTGATTTTGTTCGAAAGGCCCTTCTTATTGCCACGGCTTGGCCCGGTCAGTACCTAGCCGGGCCTTTTTTGTTCCAACAAATTTATAGAAAATTTATAGATAAATAATAATGATTTATATGATTTTCAAATCAAAATGTTTATTATTATATAAAAAAATTTAAAATTATATAAAAATATAAATAGAAAATTCAATAGGAAATATTCAAGCAAGAGTAAAGAAGGACTATTTCAATACACGAAAACGAAAAAAGAAGTCAACACTCTAATTTAGATGATTTTTTAATGATCCGATCTTGATTATGTCCAATTTCCCTATTGGACAAAAGGTCCGGTTGTATGCAATAATTGCATTGTGGCGGGTATAGTTTAGTGGTAAAAGTGTGATTCGTTTTATTAACCCCTTAAGAGTTAAAGGGTCTTTGCTTTCGGTTTGATGAATATTCCGAGCCAAAACTTTATTTCCTATAAAAAAGGATTAAACCCTTTACTTCTCAATGACATATTCGAGAAAAATATAAATTCTCGCGATTTGTATCCAAAGGTCACTTAGAAAGTGAGAAATTGGATTATGAAATTGCGAAACATAATTTTTTAATTGAATTAATAATTAATATTAATACTGGCATAAGTATAAGTAAAGGATCCATGGATGAAGATAGAAAGTAGGTTTCAAATCGTAACTAAATCTTCCATTTTTTCTCATTTGTTCTCTACGAATAAAAAATGGAAGCAAAATAGCTCTTAAACGATGACTGTGGTTTACTAGAGGCATCAACCTATTGTTTTAGCTCGGTGGAAACAAAATCCCTTCCCTCAGGATCTTCTAAACTAAAAATAGAGAACGAAGTAACTAGAAAGATTGGTATAATCCCTCTCTTCTAGAGGGATCATCTAGAAAGCGATTGGTTTTGTCTCTAGTCAGACAAAAAGCTGACATAGATATTATGGGGTAGAATTTTTTTGTAATATTGTTCACATCCATAAAGGAGCCGAATGAAACCAAAGTTTCAGGTTCGGTTTTGAATTAGAGACGTTCAAAATGCTGAATCGACGTCGACTATAACCCCTAGCCTTCCAAGCTAACGATGCGGGTTCGATTCCCGCTACCCGCTCGCTTTCTTCTAAATTTTTATAGATTCTATTCTAGAATCTATATAGCTATTAGATTCGTATTAGAACATCATTTAATATTTCAAAAATTATCTCAGATACAATCCGATTCTTTTTTTTTTCAACCAAGAGGTGGGAAAAATCAAAATATGAAAAAATAAGAACGAAAAGCGTCCATTGTCTAATGGATAGGACAGAGGTCTTCTAAACCTTTAGTATAGGTTCAAATCCTATTGGACGCAAATTTTTTC